GTTGATGTAGCTTAATACTAAAGCAAGGCACTGAAAATGCCTAGATGAAGTACGCCTACTCCATAACACATAGGTTTGGTCCTGGCCTTTCTATTAGTTATCAGTAAACTTACACATGCAAGAATCCTCATTCCAGTGAGAACGCCTCTAACCACAGTTTGGTAAAAAGGAGCCGGTATCAAGCACACTATCAAGTAGCTTATGACACCTCGCTTAGCCACACCCCCACGGGACACAGCAGTGATAAAAATTAAGCAATAAATGAAAGTCTGACTAAGTTATACCATTTAGGACTGGTAAATTTCGTGCCAGCCACCGCGGTCATACGATTAGACCAAACTAATAGACACCCGGCGTAAAGCGTGTTTTAGACCATAAACATTAAATAAAATTAAACCTTGACTAAACTGTAAAAAGCCTTAGTCATTGTAAAATACATAACGAAAGTAATTTTAAAAAATCTGACTACACGATAGCTAAGATCCAAACTGGGATTAGATACCCCACTATGCTTAGCCCTAAACATAAAAAATTATAAACAAAATTATTCGCCAGAGTACTACTAGCAATAGCTTAAAACTCAAAGGACTTGGCGGTGCCTTACATCCCTCTAGAGGAGCCTGTTCTATAATCGATAAACCCCGATCTACCTCACCAGTCTTTGCTAAATCAGCCTATATACCGCCATCTTCAGCAAACCCTAAAAAGGAACTAAAGTAAGCATAAATATTAACATAAAAACGTTAGGTCAAGGTGTAGCCTATGGACTGGGAAGAAATGGGCTACATTCCCCGAATCGGGGAAAATTAAAATTTTACGAAAGCCTATGTGAAATCAAAAGTCAAAGGTGGATTTAGCAGTAAATTAAGAATAGAGAGCTTAATTGAATGTTGGCCATAAGGCACGCACACACCGCCCGTCACCCTCCTCAAATGAAACAATATTAGACTTAAATAAAACAATAAGTATTAATTCATAAGAGGAGATAAGTCGTAACAAGGTAAGTGTACTGGAAAGTGCACTTGGATAATACAAAGTGTAGCTTAAATAAAGCACCTAGTTTACACCTAGAAGATTTCACATAAAATGACCACTTTGACACTAAAAATAGCTCAAAACATATTAAATAATACTACCTCAAGACACTAAAATAAAACATTCATAATATAAAAGTATAGGAGATAGAAATTCTATTTGACGCTATAGAGAAAGTACCGCAAGGGAAAAAATGAAAGAAAACTTATAAGTAAAAAAAAGCAAAGCTCAACCCTTGTACCTTTTGCATAATGATTCAACTAGAAAAACATTAGCAAAAAGAATTTAAGTTAAATACCCCGAAACTAGACGAGCTACCCATTAGCAGCCTAAAGAGCAAACTCATCTATGTGGCAAAATAGTGAGAAGACTAGCGGGTAGTGGCAATAAACCTATCGAGCCTAGTGATAGCTGGTTGTCCAGAACAGAATTTTAGTTCTAATTTAAGCTTACTACGAAAAAAAAATGAATTTGAATGTATGCTTAAACAATAATCTAAAAAGGTACAGCTTTTTAGACAGGGGATACAACCCTCATTAGTGAGTAAAAAAAATAAATCAAAACACCCCAGTTGGCCTAAAAGCAGCCATCAAACAAGATAGCGTTCAAGCTCAATAATATATAAAAATTAATTTCAGTTAACAACAATAATACTCCTAATATACAACTGGACTATTCTATTTTTAAATAGAAGCAATAATGTTGATATAAGTAACAAGAAATATTTCTCCTTGCATGCGTGTATATCAGAACGAATGCATCACTGATAATTAACAAATATAAACATAATCATTTAACTAATGAACTAAATATAATTGTTAGCCCAACACAGGTATGCAACCAAGGAAAGATTAAAAGAAGTAAAAGGAACTCGGCAAACATAAACCCCGCCTGTTTACCAAAAACATCACCTCTAGCATAAAAAGTATTAGAGGCACTGCCTGCCCAGTGACTTTAGTTTAACGGCCGCGGTATCCTGACCGTGCAAAGGTAGCATAATCACTTGTTCTCTAAATAAGGACTTGTATGAATGGCTTCACGAGGGTTTTACTGTCTCTTACTTCCAATCAGTGAAATTGACCTTCTCGTGAAGAGGCGTGAATAGAAAAATAAGACGAGAAGACCCTATGGAGCTTTAATTAACCAACTCACAAATTATAATAACATTCTACCAGAAACAAACCCATTATGATTGAGTTGACAATTTAGGTTGGGGTGACCTCGGAATAAAAACCAACTTCCGAGAAAATTTCAATTGAGACAAACAAGTCTAAATTATCTTAACAAATACATATTGACCCGTTAATTCTTAAACGATCAACGAAACAAGTTACCCTAGGGATAACAGCGCAATCCTATTTAAGAGTCCATATCGACAATTAGGGTTTACGACCTCGATGTTGGATCAGGACATCCCAATGGTGCAGCAGCTATTAATGTGTTCGTTTGTTCAACGATTAAAGTCCTACGTGATCTGAGTTCAGACCGGAGAAATCCAGGTCGGTTTCTATCTATTTTTAAGTCCCTCCCAGTACGAAAGGACAAGAGAGACAGGGCCCACTTAAAACAAGCGCCCTAACCAATTAGATGAATTAATATTAATCTTACAATATACTTCACCTGCCCAAGAACAGGGTTCAGTTAAAGTGGCAGAGACCGGTAATTGCATAAAACTTAAGCTTTTAGAGCCAGAGGTTCAACTCCTCTCTTTAACAACTTTATGTATTTCATTAATCTACTAACAATAATTATCCCTATTCTATTAGCTGTAGCATTCCTAACCTTATTAGAACGAAAAGTACTTGGTTATATACAACTCCGAAAAGGACCCAACGTTGTAGGTCCCTACGGCCTGTTACAACCAATCGCCGACGCAGTCAAACTATTTACTAAAGAACCAATACAACCACTAACATCATCTACTACTCTTTTCATCATCGCACCCACCCTAGCCCTAACCCTGGCCTTAATAATATGAATCCCACTACCTATGCCACACCCATTAATTAACATAAACTTAAGCGTACTTTTTATACTGGCCCTATCAAGCTTAGCCGTCTATGCTATTCTATGATCAGGATGGGCTTCAAATTCAAAATATGCACTAATCGGGGCTCTACGAGCAGTAGCTCAAACAATCTCCTATGAAGTAACCCTAGCTATTATCATTCTATCCATCCTACTTATAAACGGCTCCTTTACACTAACTACATTAATTACAACGCAAGAATATATATGACTAGTTATTCCTTCATGACCCTTGGCCATAATATGATTTATTTCAACACTAGCAGAAACTAATCGAGCCCCTTTTGATTTAACAGAAGGAGAGTCAGAACTAGTATCTGGTTTTAACGTAGAATATGCAGGAGGGCCCTTCGCCTTATTTTTTCTAGCAGAGTATGCAAACATTATTATAATAAATGCTCTCACAATCATTCTATTTATAGGTGCATATAATAATCCAATATTTTCAGAACTGTATACCACCAACTTTGCCTCTAAAACCCTTTTATTTACAATGATTTTCTTATGAGTCCGAGCATCCTACCCTCGGTTCCGATATGATCAACTGATACACTTATTATGAAAAAACTTCCTACCTCTTACATTAGTAATATGTATATGGCATGTAACTCTACCAATTATTATAGCAAGCATCCCGCCCCTAACATAAGAAATATGTCTGACAATAGAGTTACTTTGATAGAGTAAATCATAGAGGTTTAAATCCTCTTATTTCTAGAATCACAGGAATTGAACCTGCTCTTAAGAATTCAAAAATCTTCGTGCTACCTATATTACACTATAATCTAAGTAAGGTCAGCTAAATTAAGCTATCGGGCCCATACCCCGAAAATGTTGGTTTATATCCTTCCCGTACTAATCAACCCCACAACCCTATCACTAGTACTAACGACAATAATCTCAGGCACCCTAATCGTTATAACAAGCTCACACTGATTTATAGCTTGAGTAGGATTTGAAATAAATATATTAGCAATAATTCCACTATTAACAAAAGAACACAACCCACGGTCTACAGAAGCAGCAACAAAATATTTACTCACCCAAGCCACAGCATCCATGCTTCTTATAATAGCCGCAGTTACCAATCTACTATACACCGGCCACTGATCCATCATGAAACTGATTAATCCAATGGCATCAATCATAATAACAATAGCCCTTACAATAAAACTAGGACTATCTCCATTCCATTTTTGAGTACCGGAAGTAGTTCAAGGAATTCCACTTATATCTGGACTAATCTTATTAACATGACAAAAACTAGCACCCCTATCAATCCTCTATATAATCACACCCCTTATTAATACCGATCTTCTTCTAATCATATCCCTAATATCTATCGCAATCGGTGGTTGAGGGGGACTAAACCAAACCCAACTACGAAAGATTATAGCATACTCATCCATCGCCCACATGGGATGAATATTAGCTATTCTAACTTACAATCCAACTATGACATTACTAAATCTTTACCTATACATCCCAATGACAATCACCACCTTTATACTACTAATATTAAATTCAGCAACCACAACAACCTCATTATCCCACATATGAAATAAATTGCCATTAATTACCGTATTGATTTTAACCACTATACTATCCCTAGGAGGATTACCCCCTCTAACTGGGTTTCTACCAAAATGAGCAATCATCCAAGAAATAACAAAAAACAACAACATCATTATCCCCATACTCATAACATTTATGGCCCTATTAAACCTATACTTTTATACACGAATCACATACACCACATCACTAACAATATTCCCGACAGCAAACAATATAAAAATAAAATGACAATTCAAAATACCAAAACAAATAATACACTTACCCTCTATAGTCGCCATTTCCACTATAATCCTTCCCCTAGCCCCAATTATAATAATCCTGGAATAGGAGTTTAGGTTACCTCAGACCAGAAGCCTTCAAAGCTTCCAGCAAATATCATTTATTTAACTCCTGTGCTTTAAGGACTGCAAGACTCTATCTTACATCAAATGAACGCAAATCAGTCACTTTAATTAAGCTAAGCCCTTACTAGATTGGTGGGATTTAAACCCACGAAACATTAGTTAACAGCTAAAAACCCTAAACACTGGCTTCAATCTACTTCTCCCGCCGCAAATAAAAAAAGGCGGGAGAAGTCCCGGCAGGATTGAAGCTGCTTCTTTGAATTTGCAATTCAACGTGCAATACACCACAGAACTTGGCAAAAAGAGGAGTACTACCTCTGTCTTTAGATTTACAGTCTAATGCCTACTCGGCCATTTTACCCATGTTCATTAATCGATGATTATTCTCAACCAACCACAAAGATATTGGTACCTTGTACCTATTATTTGGTGCCTGAGCTGGTATGGCAGGCACTGCTCTAAGTCTATTAATTCGTGCAGAACTAGGTCAGCCAGGGGCCTTGCTAGGAGATGATCAAATTTATAATGTAATCGTCACCGCCCATGCCTTTGTAATAATTTTCTTCATAGTAATGCCTATTATAATTGGAGGCTTTGGAAATTGACTAGTACCATTAATAATTGGGGCTCCTGACATAGCTTTTCCCCGAATAAACAATATAAGCTTCTGACTTCTCCCTCCCTCATTTCTACTGCTATTAGCCTCATCTATAGTTGAAGCAGGGGTGGGTACTGGTTGAACAGTATACCCTCCTTTAGCGGGAAATCTCGCTCACGCAGGAGCCTCTGTTGATCTCGCTATCTTCTCTCTACACCTGGCAGGTGTGTCTTCAATCTTAGGAGCTATTAATTTTATTACTACTATTATTAATATAAAACCACCTGCACTCTCCCAATATCAGACACCATTGTTTGTTTGATCCGTACTAATCACAGCTGTACTACTTCTTCTTTCCCTCCCAGTTCTAGCTGCCGGAATTACAATGTTATTAACAGATCGAAACTTAAATACTACTTTTTTTGATCCTGCTGGAGGAGGAGATCCAATTCTATACCAACACTTATTTTGATTCTTTGGTCACCCTGAAGTATATATTTTAATTCTACCAGGCTTTGGAATTATTTCTCACATTGTTACATACTACTCTGGGAAAAAAGAACCATTTGGTTATATAGGAATGGTGTGAGCCATGATATCTATTGGTTTCTTGGGCTTTATCGTATGAGCCCACCATATGTTCACAGTAGGAATGGATGTAGATACTCGAGCCTACTTTACATCAGCCACTATAATCATTGCAATTCCCACCGGAGTTAAAGTTTTTAGCTGACTGGCTACTCTCCACGGAGGTAATATTAAATGATCTCCTGCTATATTATGAGCTCTAGGATTTATTTTCCTATTTACAATCGGAGGTCTAACAGGGATTGTACTTGCTAATTCTTCTCTTGATATTGTCCTTCACGATACCTATTATGTAGTAGCTCACTTTCATTATGTTTTATCTATAGGAGCAGTATTTGCTATTATAGGCGGATTTATTCACTGATTCCCTCTATTCTCAGGCTATACATTGAGTACAGCCTGAGCAAAAATTCATTTCCTAATTATATTTGTGGGAGTTAATATAACTTTCTTTCCACAACATTTTCTAGGCCTATCAGGTATACCACGACGTTATTCAGACTACCCAGATGCTTACACAACCTGAAACACTGTGTCTTCCATAGGCTCATTCATCTCATTAACCGCCGTCATCTTAATAATCTTCATGGTATGAGAAGCATTTGCATCTAAACGAGAAGTACTAATAGTAGAACTAACATCAACAAATCTTGAATGACTTCACGGATGCCCCCCTCCCTATCATACTTTTGAGGAGCCTACCTATGTAAATCCTAAATAACATAGCTATTTTAAGAAAGGAAGGATTCGAACCCCCTATAACTGGTTTCAAGCCAATACCATAGCCACTATGACTTTCTCAATTAACAAGATATTAGTAAAATTTACATAACTTTGTCAAAGTTAAGTTACAGGTGAGACTCCTGTATATCTTTATGGCATACCCCTTTCAACTAGGATTCCAAGACGCAACATCTCCTATTATAGAAGAACTATTAGGATTCCATGATCACGCTTTAATAATCGTTTTCCTAATTAGCTCTCTTGTACTATATATTATTACAGCAATGCTTACAACTAACCTGACCCACACTAGTACTATAGATGCACAAGAAGTAGAAACAATTTGGACTATCTTACCTGCTATTATTTTAATTATAATTGCACTACCCTCGCTACGCATCCTTTACATAATAGATGAAATTAATAACCCTTCTCTAACTATTAAAACTTTGGGTCACCAATGATATTGAAGCTACGAATACACAGATTATGAGGACTTAACATTTGATTCCTATATGGTGCCTACTTCAGAATTAACCCCAGGACAACTTCGCCTATTAGAAGTCGACAATCGAGTAGTATTACCCGCTGAGTTAACAATTCGAATACTAATTTCATCAGAAGACGTTTTACATTCCTGAGCCGTTCCCTCCCTAGGACTGAAAACTGACGCGATTCCTGGCCGATTGAACCAAACAACTCTCCTTGCTACCCGACCAGGCTTATACTACGGCCAATGCTCCGAAATTTGTGGCTCTAACCATAGCTTTATACCTATCGTACTTGAAATAATCCCCTTAAAACATTTTGAAAAATGATCATCATCAATGCTATAACATCATTAAGAAGCTAAATTAGCACTAACCTTTTAAGTTAGAGATTGGAAGTTTTGACCTCCCCTTAATGATATGCCACAATTAGACACATCAACATGATTTATTACAATTATTTCAATAATTATTACATTATTTATTATATTTCAACTAAAAATTTCAAAACACCATTATTACAATAACCCCGAACCTTTAGTGACTAAATCACAAAAACACTCAACCCCTTGAGAAGTTAAATGAACGAAAATCTATTTGCCTCTTTCATTACCCCAACGATAATAGGATTACCCATTGTCTTACTTATTATTATATTCCCAAGTATACTATTTCCATCAACAACACGACTAATCAACAATCGCTTAGTCTCAATCCAACAATGACTAATTCGTATGACTACAAAACAAATGATATCTATTCACAGCAAAAAAGGACAGACCTGGACACTCATATTAATTTCACTTATTATATTTATTGGCTCAACAAACCTACTGGGACTATTACCCCACTCCTTCACCCCAACTACCCAATTATCTATAAACTTGGGCATAGCCATTCCTCTTTGAGCAGGCACAGTTATCCTAGGATTCCGCCATAAAATAAAAGCATCTTTAGCACATTTTTTACCCCAAGGTACCCCCTTACCTCTAATTCCCATACTAATTATTATCGAAACAATTAGCCTGTTTATTCAACCAATAGCACTAGCAGTGCGACTCACAGCAAACATTACCGCAGGACACTTACTCATTCACCTGATCGGAGGGGCCACTCTAGCATTAATAGATATCAGTATAACTACTGCCTTCATTACATTTATCATTTTAGTCCTACTGACAGTATTGGAATTCGCTGTTGCTCTAATTCAAGCATACGTATTTACCCTACTAGTAAGTCTCTATCTACACGATAACGCCTAATGACCCACCAAACACATGCATATCACATAGTTAATCCAAGTCCTTGACCCCTAACAGGAGCCCTATCAGCCCTCCTTTTAACATCCGGGTTAGTAATATGATTTCACTTTAACTCCCCACTTTTATTACTTACAGGCCTACTCACTAATATACTAACAATATATCAATGATGACGAGACATTGTCCGAGAAGGTACGTTTCAAGGACATCACACGCCAATCGTCCAGAAAGGTCTTCGTTACGGAATAATTCTATTTATTTTATCAGAAGTATTCTTCTTCTCTGGCTTCTTCTGAGCCTTCTACCACTCAAGCCTAGCCCCTACACCAGAACTAGGAGGCTATTGACCCCCAGCAGGCATCACAACTCTTAATCCTATGGAGGTCCCACTCTTAAATACCTCCGTCTTGTTAGCTTCTGGAGTGTCTATCACCTGAGCCCATCACAGCCTAATGGAAGGGAATCGTACACATATAATACAAGCACTATTTATCACCATTCTCTTAGGCCTATATTTTACACTACTACAGGCTTCTGAATATTATGAAACGTCATTCACTATCTCTGATGGTATCTATGGATCTACATTTTTTATAGCCACAGGATTTCACGGCCTCCATGTTATTATTGGCTCAACATTTCTTATCGTGTGCTTTCTACGACAATTAAACTACCATTTCACATCTAGTCATCACTTTGGATTTGAAGCCGCAGCCTGATACTGACACTTTGTAGATGTTGTGTGACTATTCTTATATGTCTCTATTTACTGATGAGGATCCTATTCTTTTAGTATTAATTAGTACAGCTGACTTCCAATCAGCTAGTTTTGGTAGACCCCAAGAAAGAATAATAAATTTTATCTTGACCTTAATTATTAACACTCTCCTGGCCTCATTACTTGTAACAATTGCATTTTGACTCCCTCAAATAAACGTGTATGCCGAAAAATCAAGTCCATACGAGTGTGGCTTTGACCCCATAGGATCAGCTCGACTCCCCTTCTCAATAAAATTTTTTCTAGTAGCAATTACGTTCTTATTATTCGACCTTGAAATTGCACTGCTACTACCGCTTCCGTGAGCCTCTCAAACCGATAAATTGACAATCATACTATTTATATCCTTATTCCTCATCTCACTATTAATCGCTAGCCTGGCATACGAATGAATACAAAAAGGCCTAGAATGAACAGAATATGATAATTAGTTTAATATAAAATAAATGATTTCGACTCATTAGATTATGATCTGTTTCATAATTATCAACATGTCTTTGACCTATATAAATATTTTGTTAGCATTTATTACATCTTTTTTAGGTTTACTTATATATCGATCCCACCTAATATCCTCACTACTGTGCCTAGAAGGAATAATACTCTCCCTATTTGTGCTTACTACCATAACAATCCTAGTAAATCACACAACCCTGGCCAGTATGATACCCATTATTCTCTTAGTATTCGCAGCCTGCGAAGCAGCACTTGGGCTATCTCTGCTAGTAGTTGTATCCAATACATACGGGGTTGACTACGTACAAAATCTAAACCTTCTCCAATGTTAAAAATTATTATCCCCACAACCATATTAATCCCACTTACATGATTATCAAAAAACAACATAGTGTGAATTAACTCAACAATTTATAGCCTATTAATCAGTATAACCTGTATACCCCTAATAAATCAACCCTGCGACAATAGCTTAAATATATCTATACTATTCTTCTCTGACTCACTATCTACTCCCTTACTTCTATTAACAACCTGACTCCTACCACTGATAATTATCGCCAGCCAATACCATATAACTAAAGAACCACCCACACGAAAAAAATTGTATATTACTATAATAATTCTACTCCAAATTTTCCTGATTATAACTTTCTCCGCTACCGAACTAATCCTATTCTATATTCTATTTGAAGCTACACTAGTACCGACCCTAATCATTATTACTCGTTGAGGGGGCCAAACAGAACGATTAAACGCCGGAATTTACTTTCTGTTCTATACCCTAGCCGGATCACTACCCCTATTAATCGCTTTAATTTATACCCAAACTACTTTAGGCTCACTAAACATATTATTAATTCAATATCTAACCGAGCCATTTGCCCATATTTGAGGCAACTCCCTTTTATGACTAGCATTTATACTAGCATTTATAGTAAAAATACCCCTATATGGCCTTCACTTATGACTACCAAAAGCTCACGTCGAAGCTCCAATCGCGGGCTCAATAGTTCTAGCAGCCATTTTACTGAAGCTAGGAGGGTATGGAATATTACGCATTACAATAATACTCAACCCAACAGTTAACTTCATAGCATACCCTTTTATAATATTATCTTTGTGAGGAATAGTTATAACTAGTTCTATCTGCCTGCGCCAGACAGACCTAAAATCACTAATTGCATATTCATCTGTTAGTCACATGGCACTTGTAATCATAGCTATCCTGATTCAAAGTCCTTGAGGCTTTATAGGAGCTACCGCACTGATGATCGCCCATGGCCTAACATCCTCACTTCTGTTTTGCCTAGCTAATTCTAACTATGAACGAACCCATAGCCGAACTATAATTTTAACTCGAGGCCTACAAATAATTCTTCCCCTAATAGCGGCCTGATGGCTCCTAGCAAGCTTAACAAACTTAGCTTTACCCCCATCCATTAACCTAATCGGAGAATTATTAGTAACAATATCCATATTCTCGTGATCTAACTTCTCTATTATTTTAATAGGTATTAATATCACTATTACTGCCCTGTACACACTATATATACTAATTATAACCCAACGAGGCAAATATACCTACCACATCCATAACATTAAGCCCTCTTATACCCGAGAAAACACTCTAATGTCACTTCATCTCACACCCCTATTACTATTAATAATCAACCCTAAAATTATTCTAGGAACTATGTACTGTAAATATAGTTTAACAAAAACATTAGATTGTGAATCTAATAATAGAATCATAAAATTCTTATTTACCGAGAAAGAATGCAAGAACTGCTAACTCATGCCTCCGCACCTAAAAATGCGGCTTTTTCAAACTTTTAAAGGATAGAAGTTATCCATTGGTCTTAGGAACCAAAAAATTGGTGCAACTCCAAATAAAAGTTATAAATCTATTTACTACCTTGATATTGCTATCACTAATTATTCTTGTATTACCCCTTTTATTCATCCCTAATAACACTTCTAATCACTATTCATATCCCGAATATGTAAAAACAATAATTTCCTATTCTTTTATTACCAGCATGCCCCCTATAATTATATTTATTCAGTCAGGTCAAGAAGCAATAATCTCAAACTGACACTGAATAACAATTCAAACCATAGAACTATCGCTTAGCTTCAAACTAGACTATTTCTCCATAATATTTATGCCCGTGGCCTTATTTATTACTTGATCTATTATGGAATTTTCAATATGATATATACACTCAGACCCAAATATCAATCGATTCTTTAAATACTTACTAATATTCCTAGTTACCATATTGATTCTAGTCACAGCTAACAATATTTTCCAACTTTTCATTGGTTGAGAAGGAGTTGGCATTATATCTTTCTTACTAATTGGTTGATGATATGGACGAGCCGACGCTAATACAGCTGCACTACAAGCAATTCTATATAATCGCATTGGAGATGTCGGATTTATTTTATCCATAGCATGATTTATAACAAACTCAAATTCATGAGAATTTCAACAAATTTTTATATTAAATATAGATGACTATACCTTTCCATTAGCTGGTCTAATATTAGCTGCTACAGGAAAATCAGCTCAATTTGGATTACATCCATGACTACCCTCTGCCATAGAAGGACCCACACCAGTCTCAGCTCTATTACACTCTAGCACAATAGTAGTCGCAGGTATCTTCTTACTTATTCGATTTTACCCCCTAATAGAAAATAACAAGACTATTCAATCATTGGCCCTATGTCTAGGGGCAATTACCACCCTGTTCACAGCCATCTGTGCACTTACCCAAAATGATATCAAAAAAATTGTAGCTTTCTCTACTTCAAGCCAATTAGGCCTAATAATAGTAACGATTGGCATTAATCAACCTCACCTTGCATTTCTTCACATTTGCACACATGCATTTTTCAAAGCCATACTATTTTTGTGCTCCGGCTCTATTATTCATAGCCTAGGAGACGAACAAGATATTCGAAAAATAGGTGGTCTATTCAAATCCTTACCCTTTACAACTACCGCCCTAATCATTGGCAGTCTCGCACTAACAGGAATACCATTCCTAACAGGATTCTACTCAAAAGACCTAATTATCGAAACCGCAAACACATCTTACATAAACGCCTGAGCCCTATTAATAACTCTCGTTGCTACCTCATTAACAGCTGTTTATAGCACACGCATTATTTTCTTTGCATTACTTGGAAAACCACGATTCCCATCCCTAATTTTAATTAATGAAAACAACCCTTTATTAATAAACCCTATCACACGCCTTCTAATTGGCAGCATCTTCGCCGGATTCATTATTTCTAACAACATTCCACCTTCAACTGTACCACAGATAACCATACCATTATACTTAAAATTAACAGCCCTATTTGTGACCCTACTAGGCTTCACTATGGCCTTAGAACTAAATCTTATAACCCAAAAACTAAAGCACAAAACTCCTTCAACTATATTCAAATTCTCAACTATACTAGGATATTTCCCACTAACAGTACACCGCTTTAGCCCCCTAAAAAGCTTAATTATAAGTCAAAAATCAGCTACTATATTACTCGACTTAATTTGACTGGAAAACGCTTTACCAAAATTAATCACTAAAATTCAACAAAATTCCTCAATCATAGTGACTAGCCAAAAAGGACTAATTAAACTATATTTCCTCTCTTTTCTAATTACCATCACTACAGCTTTCATTATATTTAATTTCCACGTGTAATTTCCAAAATAATTACAACACCAATAAGCAAAGACCACCCAGTTACCACCACCAATCAACTACCATAACTATACAACGCAGCAACTCCTATGGACTCCTTAGTAAATATTCCATAATCACCTGCATCATAGACCGCCCAATCTCCAACATCATTAAACTCAAAGACAAATTCTAATTTCTCACCGACCAACACATACAAAACTAACATAAATTCTATGATTAAACCAACAACAAATGATCCTAATACTACTATATTAGAAACCCAAGCCTCAGGATACTGTTCTGTAGCCATAGCTGTTGTATACCCAAAAACTACCAGCATCCCCCCTAAATAAATCAAAAACACCATTAACCCTAAAAACGAACCATCAAAATTTACAACAATACCACAACCCACCCCACCACTTACAATTAACCCAACCCCTCCATAAATAGGAGAGGGCTTAGAAGAAAACCCTACAAACCCAACTACAAAAATAATACTTAAAATAAATACAATATAAACTATCATTATTCCCGCATGGATTATGTCCACGACCAGTGACACGAAAAATCACCGTTGTATTTCAACTACAAGAACAAACAAATGACCAACATTCGAAAATCCCACCCTCTAGCAAAAATTATCAACAGCTCGTTTATTGACCTTCCTGCTCCATCAAACATTTCATCCTGATGAAACTTTGGATCTCTCCTAGGAATCTGCTTAGCACTACAAATTTTAACAGGACTATTTTTAGCTATACACTACACATCAGATACTGCAACGGCCTTTAACTCTGTCACCCATATCTGCCGGGATGTAAATTACGGCTGAGTACTACGTTATCTACATGCAAATGGAGCCTCTATATTCTTTATTTGCCTTTACCTCCATGTAGGACGAGGAATTTACTACGGATCCTACATATATAAAGAGACCTGAAATATTGGAGTAATCCTACTATTTGCTGTTATGGCTACAGCCTTCATAGGATATGTGCTTCCGTGAGGCCAAATATCTTTTTGAGGCGCAACTGTAATTACTAATCTACTATCTGCAATCCCATATATTGGAACCAATCTTGTAGAATGAATCTGAGGAGGCTTCTCCGTTGACAAAGCCACCCTAACTCGATTTTTCGCTTTCCATTTCTTACTCCCATTTATTATCTCTGCTATAGTTATAGTACATCTACTGTTCCTTCACGAAACAGGATCTAATAACCCAACAGGGATTCCCTCTAATATAGACATAATTCCCTTTCACCCCTATTACACAATCAAAGATATCCTTGGCTTACTAATTATAATTATAGCCCTACTAATACTAGTGTTATTCTCTCCTGATATATTAGGAGACCCTGATAACTATATACCTGCCAATCCACTTAATACTCCTCCCCACATTAAACCGGAATGATATTTTCTTTTTGCGTATGCCATCCTGCGATCTATCCCAAACAAACTAGGAGGAGTACTAGCCCTGGTTCTCTCAATTCTTATCTTAATTATTATCCCCCTACTCCACACGTCCAAACAACGAAGCATAGCCTTCCGCCCTTTAAGTCAATGCTTGTTTTGATTATTAGTAGCAGACCTCTTAATCCTAACATGAATCGGAGGACAACCCGTTGAACACCCATTTGTTATTATCGGACAAATTGCATCAATCCTCTACTTTTCCATTATTCTTATCCTGATACCACTGACTAGCCTTGTAGAAAATCACCTGCTAAAATGAAGAGTCTCTGTAGTATATTAATTACACTGGTCTTGTAAGCCAGAAAAGGAGAAAGTAACTCTCCCAAAGACTCAAGAGAAGAGCCTATGCCCTACCATCAACACCCAAAGCTGATATTCTAATTTAAACTACCTCTTGCAAATATCCACTATATCTATATATATATCAAATACTTTTACCCATGCAATCGCACTCAAGCACACTTAATATTCAGCACACCTTGAATTTGTCCTCTATACATCTCCACATGCATATTAACCATGTACTCTGACAGCATCAACATTACGTAATGCATTATATGCATAATTGTACATTAACTTATTTACCACATGAATATTAAGCAAGTACTTTAATAACATTAATATTGCATAATACATTATATGTATAATTGTACATTAACTTATTTACCACATGAATATTAAGCAAGTACTTTAACAACATTAATATTGCATAATACATTATATGTATAATTGTACATTAACTTATTTACCACATGAATATTAAGCAAGTACTTTAACAACATTAATATTGCATAATACATTATATGTATAATTGTACATTAACTTATTTACCACATGAATATTAAGCAAGTACTTTAAAGATATTAATATTACATAATACATTACATGTATAATCGTGCATTAAGCTATATACCACATGAATATTAAGCAGGTACAATCAAGATATTTACATTACATAATACATATAGTGTGTAATCGGACATACCCCATTAAATTTATCATAATTCTAGACAACATGACTATTCACAACCAAAGGAAATCCCATGATTTCACTACCTCCGTGAAACCAACAACCCGCCTAACAGGTACCTCTCTTCTTGACCTACGCCCTAAAAATGTGGGGGTTTCTATCAATGGGTCGTAAACGACATCTGGTTCTTACTTCAGGCACATGAGGTTAAATATCGCCCACTCGTTCCTCTTAAATAAGACATCTCGATGGATTCATTACTAATCAGCCCATGCCGCGGCATAACTGTGGTGCCATGCCCTTGGTATTTTTAATTTTTAGGGGATGCTTGGACTCAACATTGGCCGTCAAAGGCCCCGACCGGGACTATATGTCAAGCTGGACTTACTATGTACAACCTAAACCCGCATAATGAGGAAGCGGTGATATTGAATTAATGCTCTAAGGACATACATTGATTAATCTGGTATTAACAAACTATGGTATTTCGTAAATCGACCTAAATCTAAAGTGCTAAAGGGTTAATGGTCACAGGACATACAGAATTTCCGCATACGCATACGCATACGCATACGCATACGCATACGCATACGCATACGCATACGCATACGCATACGCATACGCATACGCATACGCATACGCATACGCATACGCATACGCATACGCATACGCATACGCATACGCATACGCATACGCATACGCATACGCATACGCATACGCATACGCATACGCATACGCATACGCATACGCATACGCATACGCATACGCATACGCATACGCATACGCATACGCATACGCATACGCATACGCATACGCATACGCATACGCATACGCATACGCATACGCATACGCATACGCATACGCATACGCATACGCATACGCATACGCATACGCATACACCCTTACCCTTACCCACAACCCAATTATGTTATACTAGTTAATTTTTATTCCACAAACCCCCCTTACCCCCCGTTAATCTGTATTATAGGTATTAATTATACTTCTTGCCAAACCCCAAAAACAAGAATAATAGCACTATAACATATGTAGAATCAACGGTATTCCAAAGCCAAATATCATAATCTCCACCACCCGTAAGGTCGCACCCCCTTACTTTAAAGATTCGCCTTCCTTAGACAGACATCTCCCTAGATCTGTAAATATAGCCTCAAGTAGAGCTGTGCAATTTGATA